GACCCCTTCCCCCTATAGGTAGTCTGAGAGAAGTTTCTTTTGAAGTGGATACCTGAATGCCAAGTATAGCTCGTAATAATCTATCCTCCGGGGCATATGACGATTCGCTCGCTGTCTGAGGTGTTAATTTACCTACTAAGATATCACCTGTTTCTATCCAAGATCCCAGCATCACAATTCCATTTCTGTCTAAATTTCGGAGTAAACGAGCCTCTAAATGCGGGATCTCCTTAGTGATTCTTTCAGGACCTTGGCTTGTTACATGAGTCTGAATTTCATATTTCCGGATGTGAAAAGAAGTATAAATATCTTCATAGACCAGACGTTCGCTAATTAGTACTGCGTCTTCAAAATTGTAACCTTCCCATGGCATATAAGCTACTAATACATTTTTTCCTAAAGCGAGTTCCCCACCAGCTGTAGCCGCACCACCCGCTAGAATTTGTCCCTTTTTAATGTATTTACCCCGCTGAACCTGAGTTTTTTGATGCATACAAGTATTTTTGTTGGAACGTTGATACATAACTAATGGAATGCTTAGAGTATTCCCATTACTTGAGAAAATGATCTTTTGAGTATCAGTAGAAATGATTTTTCCCTTGCGTTCGGCTATAGCTGAAATCCCCGAATCTAGAGCCGTTTGGCCTTCCAACCCAGTTCCAACAATGCACTTCTCGGACCGAGAAAGTGGAACTGCTTGGCGCTGCATATTAGAACTCATTAAAGCTCGATTCGCATCATTATGCTCGATAAAAGGAATGAGGGAAGCCCCAATAGAAAAATATTGGAAGGGAAAAATGCTTCTAAGATGAATCTCTTCCCATGCAATACTCAGGAATTCTTGACGATATCGAGCTGGAACAACTTGTTGTTCTTGAATACCCCGATTCAAGGCCAAAGAATTTCCTGCTGCTACCATATAATATTCATCTCTATTTGGTGATAAATAAACCATCTGTGCCTCTTTTGATCTCTCAGATAATTCATAAAACGGACTCTCTATAGATCCCCAATAACCAACCTTCACATGAGTAGCTAATGATCCAATAAGTCCAACGTTGATTCCTTCGGACGTGTCAATTGGACAAATACGTCCATAGTGACTCGGGTGGATATCTCGTATCCGAAAACTAGCAGTTCGCCCCGTCAATCCTCCAGGACCCAAATAACTCCATTTTCGCCCATGAACAATTTGTGTCAACGGATTAGTCCGATCCAAAACTTGAGATAAAGGGTGTAGGCCAAAAAACGATTCATAAGTAGTTGTTAATGAAGTTGAAGTTACCAAATTTTGAGGAGTCGGTATCAATTTATGCCTGATTGCTCCACATATAGTTCCTCGAACCGTATTTTCTAAACGAACAAGAGCCAATCCAAATTGATCCTGTAATAGATCTGCTACAGAACGAATACGTTTATTTTTCAAGTGATTCATATCGTCAAGTGTACCCATTCCCAATTTCATTCCAATCAAATGATCCACAGCAGCCAATAGATCTCGTGGTAACAAAAATGTATTGTTTTGGGGTATATCAAGATTAAGTCTCCGGTTCATATTTCGTCGACCAATCTTTCCTAATTCACATCTTTGTTGAAAAAATTTCTTTTGTAATTCCTTGCATAAGGACTCAGAAAATACCGGATCCCCCCCTACACAGGCAAATTGTTGATAAAACTCCAAAATAGCATTTTCTTTTGATCCAATCTTTTTTTTCTCTTTATCATTTGGGAAAGACAAGAAAATTTCAGGGTAACAAACATTCTCTAGAATTTCTCTTATATTCGAACCCATAGCTGATGATAGAACTAGAATAGATATTTTTTGTTTTCTACTTACGCGGGCCCATATCCTTGCTTTTCTATCAATTTCTAATTCCGACCTTCCCCCCCAATCCGATATTATAGTACTGGTATAGACAGAAATTCCGTTATGTTCCAATTCTGAACGGTAGTAAATACCGGGACTTTGCAATATTTGGTTGATCACAATTCGGTATATTCCATTTACTATAGAGGTTCCAAAAGAATTCATTATAGGGATGTTTCCAATAAAAATGGTTTGTTCTTGCATATTTCTACCGGTTTTCCAAATTAAGACCGCGGGTACATATAATTCAGAAGAATATGTGAGTGATTCATACACAGCATCTCTTTCTTTTATCAAGGGCTCTACCAATTGATATGTTTCCACAAATAATTGAAATTCAATTTCTTGATCTCTATCTTCAATTTTTTGAAACTTATGAAATTCTTCCGTCAAGCCCTGATTAATGAACCTACAAAATCCCTCAAATTGTATCTGACTAAAGCCAGGTATTGTGGACATTCCCTCATTTCCATTCTGGATCATCTTAATCTTAAGTTTCCTCTTTATTGAAAAAATCCCATTATTGGCTTGGCTCACTATTCATCGAACCCTACCGATTGATCTAGCAATGATGGAATGGATATTCTGTTTACTGAATCACATAAAATTTTAGTCAACTCCATCCATATATATCATACGTATGAACGGAAGCAAGACAGAGAAATGGAGGGCATTTTCGATGCAAGTTCGAATTTGAGCTTGAGCCAGGTACAAATAGAAAGAAATGGAAATTTATAAAGCATTCCCGGGAAAAATTCTGTCACTTAGGATGATGGAGTCTTTTATCGGATATCAAAATTGATCCAATTTATACCTAATTCTTTTATTATGATATTATGATCAGGGTGCAAAAAAATAAAAAATCAATGAATTTAGGATTCAATCTGCTCTCTATGAATGAGATAAAAACAAAAGAATCAGGAACAGCATAGAGTTTCCCTTTTTTTAGGACACACAATTGAATGTTCAAAAAGGAATTCACAAATCTTTTTTTGGTAGTATAATTTCTAAAACACAATGGAATTGCGTACGTATATAGTCATAGGAGTAATCTTTAGGAAGTACATGCCAATATAGCTATTCGTATATCACATCTTTATATCATAATTGAACTTGGTTTAACATAGGTTAGGTCGCACTCTATACATAATGTCTATCTTCTATTCATATTCAATATTCAATGAAATATTCAAGCACGATGATCCTATATAGGGATATGTGCATAAGAAATAGACCCGGGCTCGGTATCCATGTATAAAAATTTCTGTTCTGGAGTTTACATTGTTCTGGGGTTTACATATACATATATATTTTCTTATAATTCTAATTGATAATGTAATAGATAATGATTAGTCGTAAATCAATTGGATTTTGCATCCATTAAGGTAATACAAATGGAGATACAAAATTAAGAGCTGTTCACTAATTCAAAGTAAGAAAAGTAAGTAAGAGTAAAAGATTAATAAGTAAATAGTTAATGAAGTAAAGAGTGAATTATTCTAAATTGCCCTGCATTTTACAGTCTGTGACCGGGGCCGGGAATCTTTTCACTTTTCTATAGAAAAGTGAAAAGAGAAGGTAAGTTTTTAAGCGACGCGTGTTTTGAGATAAAATCAATCGAAGAAAAGAATAGAAACAGGATCCAATAAAAAAGAGGAATTATTTTTTGGAAAAAAAATAAGTACAATGGGATTCAAGATCCAAAAATAAAAGAAATGAAGAAAGTAAAAAATTCAAATCAAAACAAAATGAGGAGAGGAAAAGAAATAGAATAATAATAGAATTATAGATTATAGAAAGAGAATATAAGTATAAGAATATATATATATATAGAATTCTATAATTTCTAATTCTATATAGAATTTTTTTATTTATTTATCCATTTTGGATGGAATTTGGCGACATGGCCAAGTGGTAAGGCGGGGGACTGCAAATCCTTTATCCCCAGTTCAAATCTGGGTGTCGCCTGATCAACAAAAAAATACTTGGAATTTTTTGATCGAGCTTGACGAATTCTTGCCCCGCAAAAGCATAGGCAAGGGCTAGGTCTGTTGATACTTGATTTTGAGAACCCATAGGGCCTATAAAAGACTGTCATCTTTTTTATCAAAATCTGGGTTCTGAGTGTGGCTCAAAAAGGCACCAATAAATCTGAAGCAACCCAATCTTATTAATGATTGGTTTGGGCTATTCTGAATTCAATCAAATAAAAGAAATAGTGAGAATTCATTCTGGGCATCAGAACTATGAAAGTAAGAAGTCGGAAATCTTGGTATCCAAAGGTTCCTAAGAGACACTCCGTTTTGGCTACTAAGGTTGAAGAAAGGATTCTAAAAAAGACTATAAAGACTTACTAATTATTTTACAATATAACTTTCTTAATATTGAGGTAGTGTTTACTCACTCTGTCTGCGATGAAATGAAATTGGATAGGCTGATGGGAATTTCATTTCATAATTGTGGCAAAGAACTGAAGATATTTTGTATCCAGACTCACTAGAGGCTCTGAGTGCTGCTTATAAATTTCATCAGAATGGTTGAATGGCTCTTCTTTCTATTTGTATATTTTCTTTTTTTTTCCAATTCTTTCTATTGAAATAGAAAGAATTGGAACTTTTTATGAGTGGATTCATGAAATTATTTCATAAAGAGCCATAAGTAAGAATCCTATTTTGACTCTGCACCATTGATTCCACTATGATTATGAATCAATAATGGAATAATTCCTTCATTTCATAGAGATAGGGGACATCATTCGCATGGATATAGTAAGTCTCGCTTGGGCTGCTTTAATGGTAGTGTTTACATTTTCTCTTTCACTTGTAGTATGGGGAAGGAGTGGGCTTTAGAGCTAGGAATATTACTAATTTAGTACTTTACTGAAAAATCTACTTGTATCAATTGTGATCGTTTTGCGAAAGCTTAAAAAAAAAACTTGACTTGCTTTAGTTTATCTATATTTTATCTATATTTAATATATCTTATATATAAGATATATTAAGTAGTATTCTATTATTATTTTATTATTAGATTTCTATTTTCTATTGAATCCTCTATTAAATAGTTTTCTTTTATTATTATATTCTTATTATTTATTAATATATATTATTAGATTAGATTTCTATAATTCTCT